TTAAAAATAAGCTAAAATAAGCTTTTGGGTTCATACCCCAACTATAAAGGAAACTCCTTTTTTTTAAAAAAAAAATAAAGTGCCTGATTAAAGGATTATTCTGATAGAGTAAATTAAGTAATTTTATAATTACCTTTATTATTTATATTTTATAGAATTAAACTATATCTAATAGTATCAAAAACTATTGTGCTTCTTACACTAAAATATAATTTTTATTAATAATAAATTTATAATTTATTTAAATTTTTTTTATTTTAAATTATTTTCTCTTTTAATTCATCAAAAATATTTTTTTTTTTCATTTTAATTTTTAGTACATTTATTTCAATTTCCTCTAATTCATGAATTGGATGTTGAATTGGATTAGAAATTAATTTATTAAGATTTATCCCCCTAATTTCAAATTCTAATAATTTACTATCTACAGAAGCATCATTAAAATATTTTTTAACCCAATCTATTGCTTCAATTAATTTTTTATTTTCTATTTTATTAAAAATAATTTTATTAAAAAATTTTGAAATAATTTTTTTTTTATCTATTATAATTAATTCATCAATATTGATAAAAATAGGTTCAGTACCTTTTCATTTTTGATTCCCAAATATTGTTGAAGGTTTATCTTGATTTAATAATTTTATTTTAATAACATGACAAAAAATTACCCCCATAATTATTTTATCTTATTATTTTAATAAAAATTTCATTTTATTAATTATTATATTAAATGCTATTATTGGAGCAATTGGAGGATTAAATCAAACTTCTCTTCGTAAACTAATAGCATTTTCTTCCATTAATAATTTAAGATGAATGTTGTCAGCAATTATAATTAGAGAAAATTTATGATTATTTTATTTAATAATATATTCTTTTTTAATTAGAATTATATGTTTTATTTTTTATATATTAAATATATTTTATATTAATCAATTATTTATTAATAATATAAATTCTTTAATTAAAATTAATTTATTAATTAATTTTCTTTCTTTAGGAGGTTTACCTCCATTTATTGGATTTTTCCCAAAATGAATTATCATTAATTTTTTAATTATAAATCAAATATACACATTAACTTTTATTTTAATTATAATAAGATTAATTATATTATTTTTTTATATCCGTATTATTTATTCAACTTTTATATATAATTATCTTAAAATAAAATGATTTAAAATTTTTATTAAAAATAAAAATTTTATCTTAATCAATTTTTTATCTTTTTTTTCATTATCAGGAATAATTCTTAGAACTTTTTTCTTTTTATAATTTTAATTATATTATTATTATAATTTATGAATAATTTATAGATATTAATTAGATAAGGTTTTAAGTTAATATAAACTAATAATCTTCAAAATTATTTATAAAGAAATTTCTTTAAGCCTTAGTAAATTTTATTTACTCCATAAAATTTGCAATTTTATATCATTTATTGAATATAAAGCCTTTAATAAAAGAGAAATTTCTCGTTAATAAATTTACAATTTATCGCTTATAGCTCAGCCATTTTATTTTTTAAAGCGAAAATGACTTTATTCAACAAATCATAAAGATATTGGAACTTTATATTTTATTTTTGGTATTTGAGCAGGAATAGTAGGAACCTCATTAAGATTATTAATTCGAGCTGAATTAGGAAATCCTGGATCCTTAATTGGTGATGATCAAATTTATAATACTATTGTTACAGCTCATGCTTTTATTATAATTTTTTTTATAGTTATACCTATTATAATTGGAGGTTTTGGTAATTGATTAGTACCTTTAATATTAGGAGCACCAGATATAGCTTTCCCCCGTATAAACAATATAAGTTTCTGACTTCTTCCCCCTTCTTTAACTCTTTTAATTTCAAGTAGAATTGTAGAAAATGGAGCAGGAACAGGATGAACAGTTTACCCCCCACTTTCATCTAATATTGCTCATGGTGGAAGATCAGTAGATTTAGCCATTTTTTCTCTCCACTTAGCTGGAATTTCATCAATTTTAGGAGCTATTAACTTTATTACTACAATCATTAATATACGTTTAAATAATTTATCTTTTGATCAAATACCATTATTTATTTGAGCGGTAGGAATTACAGCATTTCTTTTATTACTTTCTTTACCTGTTCTAGCTGGAGCTATTACTATACTTTTAACTGATCGAAATTTAAATACTTCCTTTTTTGACCCTGCCGGAGGAGGAGATCCTATTTTATATCAACATTTATTTTGATTTTTTGGCCATCCAGAAGTTTATATTTTAATTTTACCTGGATTTGGAATAATTTCTCATATTATTTCTCAAGAAAGAGGAAAAAAAGAAACATTTGGATGTTTAGGAATAATTTATGCAATATTAGCCATTGGTTTATTAGGATTTATTGTATGAGCTCATCATATATTTACAGTAGGTATAGATATTGATACTCGAGCTTATTTCACATCTGCAACTATAATTATTGCTGTACCTACAGGTATTAAAATTTTTAGATGATTAGCTACTTTCCATGGAGCTCAAATTAATTATTCCCCATCAATTTTATGAAGATTAGGATTTGTATTTTTATTTACAGTAGGGGGATTAACAGGTGTAATTCTTTCTAATTCTTCTATTGATATTACTTTACATGATACATATTATGTAGTTGCACATTTTCATTATGTTTTATCTATAGGAGCTGTATTTGCTATTATAGGAGGATTTATTCATTGATATCCTTTATTTACAGGTTTATGTCTTAACCCATTCTTATTAAAAATTCAATTTTTTATTATATTTATTGGAGTCAATTTAACTTTTTTTCCTCAACATTTTTTAGGGTTAGCTGGAATACCTCGACGTTATTCTGATTATCCTGATTCTTACATTTCTTGAAATATTATTTCATCATTAGGATCATATATTTCATTATTAGCTGTAATAATAATATTAATTATTATTTGAGAATCAATAATTAATCAACGAATTGCTTTATTTTCCTTAAATTTATCTTCTTCAATTGAATGATATCAAAATCTTCCTCCAGCAGAACATTCATATAATGAACTTCCTATTTTAAGAAATTTCTAATATGGCAGATTATATGTAATGGATTTAAACCCCATTTATAAAGGTTTTATCCTTTTTTTAGAAATAGCTACATGATCTAATCTTAATTTACAAAATAGAGCTTCCCCATTAATAGAACAAATCATTTTTTTTCATGATCACACTTTAATTATTTTAATTATAATTACAATTTTAGTAGGTTATTTAATAATAAGATTATTATTTAATAAATATATTAACCGATTTTTATTAGAAGGACAAATAATTGAATTAATTTGAACAATTTTACCAGCAATTACTTTAATTTTTATTGCATTGCCCTCTCTTCGTCTTCTTTATTTATTAGATGAATTAAATAACCCATTAATTACTCTTAAATCTATTGGACACCAATGATATTGAAGCTATGAATATTCAGATTTTCATAATATTGAATTTGACTCTTATATAATTCCTTCTAATGATCTTCAATCAAATAATTTCCGACTTTTAGATGTTGATAATCGAATTATTTTACCTATAAATAATCAAATTCGAATTATAGTTACCGCTACTGATGTAATTCATTCATGAACTGTTCCTTCTTTAGGAGTTAAAGTAGATGCAAACCCAGGTCGTTTAAATCAAACTAATTTTTTCATTAATCGACCTGGAATTTTTTATGGTCAATGTTCTGAAATTTGTGGAGCAAATCATAGTTTTATACCTATTGTAGTAGAAAGAATTTCAATTAAAAATTTTATTAATTGAGTTAATAATTATTCTTCATTAGATGACTGAAAGCAAGTACTGGTCTCTTAAACCATTTTATAGTAAATTAGCAATTACTTCTAATGAAAAGAATTAGTTAATTTATAACATAAATATGTCAAATTTAAATTATTACTTTAAGTAATATTCTTTTATTCCTCAAATAATACCTATTAATTGATTATTTTCTTTTATTTTTTTTCTTTTTATTTTTCTAATTTTTAATATTATAAATTATTATATTTATAATATTAATTCCCCCAATATTAACAAAAAAATAAATTTTAAAATAAAAAATTTTTTTTGAAAATGATAAGTAATTTATTTTCAATTTTTGACCCATCTACTAATATTTTTAATCTTTCATTAAATTGAATAAGAACATTTTTAGGAATTTGTTTTATTCCTTATTCTTTTTGATTAATTCCAAATCGACATTATATAATATGAAATTTTATTTTATTAAAACTTCATAATGAATTTAAAACTTTATTAAAAAATAATTATTTTCAAGGATCAACTTTTATTTTTATTTCAATATTTACTTTTATTTTATTTAATAATTTTTTAGGTTTATTCCCTTATATTTTTACTAGAACAAGACATTTAACTCTTTCATTATCTATTTCTCTTCCTCTATGATTAAGATTCATAATTTACGGTTGAATTAATAATTCACAACATATATTTATTCATATAATTCCTCAAGGAACCCCCTCTATTTTAATACCTTTTATAGTATTAATTGAAACTATTAGAAATATTATTCGACCTGGAACTTTAGCAGTTCGTTTAACAGCTAATATAATTGCTGGTCATCTTTTAATAACCCTTCTAAGAGGAACGGGACCCAGAATAAATCATTATATAATTATAATTTTAGTAGTAATTCAAATTTTATTATTAATTCTTGAATCAGCAGTTGCGGTTATTCAATCTTATGTTATTGCTATTTTAAGAACATTATATTCTAGTGAAGTAAATTAAATATTTATTTAATGAAAATTACACACAATCACCCATTTCATTTAGTAGATTATAGACCATGACCTTTAACCGGAGCTATTGGTGTTATAACTTTAGTTACAGGAATAGTTAAATGATTCCATAACTTCAATTTAAATTTATTAATTTTAGGATATTTAATTGTTATTTTAACAATATATCAATGATGACGAGATGTATGTCGTGAAGGAACTCTTCAAGGTAAACATACAATTTTAGTAACAAAAGGACTTCGATGAGGAATAATCTTATTTATTGTTTCTGAAATCTTTTTTTTTTTATCTTTCTTTTGAGCTTTTTTTCATAGAAGTTTATCCCCTAATATTGAAATTGGATCTATATGACCTCCTATAAGTATTACTCCTTTTAATCCTTTTCAAATTCCCCTTCTTAATACAATTATTTTAATTAGATCAGGTGTTTCAGTAACTTGAGCTCATCATGCCTTAATAGAAAATAATGATTCACAAACAACCCAAGGCTTATTTATTACTATTATTTTAGGTATTTATTTTACTATTCTTCAAGCTTACGAATATTTTGAAGCACCATTTACTATTGCAGATAGAATTTATGGGTCAACTTTTTTCATAGCTACTGGATTTCACGGTTTACATGTAATTATTGGAACTTTATTTTTATTAATTTGTTTAATTCGTCACTTAAATAATCATTTCTCTAAAAATCATCATTTTGGATTTGAAGCAGCAGCTTGATATTGACACTTTGTAGATGTTGTATGATTATTTCTTTATATTTCTATTTATTGATGAGGTAATTAATTATTTATATAATATATTTAGTATATTTGACTTCCAATCAAAAAGATTAATAAAAATTAATATAAATAATCATTCTTTTAATAAATATTTTTTTTTTAATTATAATTATTTCTAATATTATAATATTTTTATCTATCATTTTATCAAAAAAATCATTTTCAGACCGAGAAAAATCATCTCCCTTTGAATGTGGATTTGACCCTAAATCATCTGCGCGAATTCCTTTTTCTCTTCATTTTTTTCTAATTACAGTTATTTTTTTAATTTTTGATGTAGAAATTGCTTTAATTTTCCCTATTATTCCCCTATTTAAAATAGTAAATTTTATTTTATGAACTAAAATTAGATTTTTTTTTTTAATTATTTTAGTTTTAGGTTTATACCATGAATGAAATCAAAATATATTAAATTGAACAAATTAAAAATAATTTAGGATTATAGTTTATTAAAACATTTGATTTGCATTCAAAAAATATTGAATTTTCAATTTATCTTAATCACAATATATATATATATATATATATATATATATATATATATATTAATAAATAAGAAGCAAAATTGCATTTAATTTCGACTTAAAAGAATGAGTTTAATTAACTCCTTATTTTTAATTGAAACCAAAATAGAGGTATATCACTGTTAATGATAAAATTGAATTATTTATTCCAATTAAAAATTTAAATAAATAGAAATATAAAGATTAAAATTAAGCTGCTAACTTAATTTTTAGTGGTTAAATTCCATTAATATTTCTTTCTTATTTATATAGTTTAAATTAAAACTTTACATTTTCATTGTAAAAATAAAATATATATTTTTATAAATAAATAAATAATATATATATATATATATATATATATTATTTATTATTATTTAAAGATAAAGCTATCTCCTTAATATCTTCAATATTATACTCTTTATAAGCTATTTAAATTATAATATATATATATATATATATATATATATTATAACAATAATAATATAAATAATCTAATTATTATTCAAATAATAAATCTAAATAAATAAATTTTTAATCTATTTATTTGTAAAAAATTATAAAAAATAGAATATTTTTTCACAATTTCTATTATCCCTCAACCTCTATATACTTCTCTTCATCCTATATCAATATTTTTTAATAAATTTTGACCAAAATTTAAAAAATAATATCTCAACCCATATGTAGATAAATTAGGTATAAATCATATTAAACATAAAAAATTTCTTAAATTATAAGTTAATAAAAATTTATTTACTGAATAAATTTCTATATTTCTAATTAAATATCCTATTAAACCTCCTAATAAACTAACATAAATTACTATTATCTTTAAATTAAAAGGTAAATAAATTATATAAGGATAAGAAAAAATTATTCAACTTAAAAATCTTCCTCTTACTACTCTTATAAATAATAAAATAAATATTCTTTTTAATATAATATAATCTTCATCATATAAATTATAAACTCTTAATAAATTATAATCATTTAATATTAAATATATAATTAAACGAATAGTATAAAATATAGTTAAACCTGTAGAAATATAATATAAAAAAAATACTAAAAAATTTAAATTACTAAATCTAACTAACTCTAAAATTAAATCCTTAGAATAAAATCCAGCTAAAAAAGGAATACCACATAAAGCTATATTAGAAATATTTATACATAAAGAAGTTAAAGGAATATATATTCTAATACCTCCTATAAAACGAATATCTTGCATATCTCTTATTATATGAATAATTACCCCAGCACATATAAATAATAAAGCTTTAAATATTGCATGAGTTAATAAATGAAAAAAAGCTAAATCAGGTAACCCTATTCTTAAAATTCTTATTATTAAACCTAATTGTCTTAAAGTAGATAAAGCAATAATTTTTTTTAAATCAAACTCATAATTTGCTCTTACACCTGCTATAAATATAGTTAAACCAGATAATAAAAGTAAAATTTTTAAAAAAAAAGTATCTAATAATAATATATTAAAACGAATTAATAAATATACCCCAGCAGTAACTAAAGTTGAAGAATGAACTAAAGCTGAAACAGGAGTTGGAGCAGCTATAGCTGCTGGTAATCATGAACTAAAAGGAATTTGAGCACTTTTAGTTATAGCTGCTAAAATAATTATTGTTCTAATTATAATTATTTCCCAATCATTTTTTATAAATTCTAAATAAAAAACATAATTTCATCTTCCATAATTTATTATTCATGAAATTACCAATAAAATAAAAACATCCCCAATACGATTAGATAATGCAGTTAATATACCAGCATTATAAGATTTTAAATTTTGATAATAAATTACTAATAAATAAGAAACTAAACCTAATCCATCTCACCCCAATAAAATTCTAATTATATTAGGACTAATAATTAATAATATTATTGAACTTACAAATAATAAAACTAAAATAATAAAACGTCTTAAATTTAATTCTGATCTTATATATCTTTTTCTATAATAAATAACAACTGAAGAAATTAAAAAAACAAATATCATAAATAATAAAGATATTCAATCTAATAAAATTGATATAACAATATTTAAAGAATTAAAAGAAATAATTTCTCACTCTAAAAAAATTACTATATTATTTATAATAAAATAAATTATTATAAAAAAATTTATTATTATTATTATTATTAAAAAAAAAAAAGAAATAAAACAAATAGAATATTTTAAATTATTTATAATTTAAAATGAATTTTTTTTCATATTTTTGACACCACAAATCAATATTTTTATTAAATTATTTAAATAAAATCAAATTATTCTATAATCAATTTTTATAATTATAAAATTTAAAGGTAATCAATGTAATATTAATATTAAATATTCACGAGAAACACCAGTATAATATCTATAAATACCTGAATAATATTTTCCATGTTGAATATAAGAATATAAATATAATCTATACCCTGCACTAAAAAAAGAAATTAATATTAATATAATTATAGAAAATCACGACCAACTCATTAAACTATTAATTAAACTAATTTCACCCATTAAATTTAAACTTGGAGGTGCTGCCATATTAGAAGACATTAATAAAAATCATCATAATCTTATTGAAGGTATAAAATTTATTATACCTTTATTAATATATAATCTTCGTCTATGTAAACGCTCATAACTAATATTAGCTAAACAAAACATTCCAGATGAACATAAACCATGTCCAATTATTATAATATAAGAACCTAAAAATCCTCAATAATTTATAATTATAATTCCTCTAATAACAATTCTCATATGAGCTACAGAAGAATAAGCAATTAAAGATTTAATATCAACTTGACAAAAACATTTTAATCTAATATAAAACCCACCTACTAATCTAATTACAATTCTCAGATAATTAAATTTTAAATTAACTTGTTGTAAAAAAATCATTATACGTAATAATCCATATCCTCCTAATTTTAATATAATACCAGCTAAAATCATTGAACCTGAAACAGGTGCCTCCACATGAGCTTTAGGTAATCATAAATGAACAAAATATATAGGTATCTTAACTAAAAATGCTATAATTATAGAAAAATATAATAAATAAATATTTAAATTCATAAATTTTAAAAAATAAATTATTATACTATTTATTTCATTAAATACAAAAAAAATTCCTATTAATAAAGGTAAAGAAACAAATAAAGTATAAAATAATAAATATATACCTGCTTTAATTCGTTCAGGTTGATAACCTCAACCAATAATTAATATTAAAGTAGGAATTAATCTCCCTTCAAAATACATATAAAACAAAAATATATTTATTACAGAAAAAGTTAAATATAATATAATTAATAAAAAAATTACATTAAATAAAAAAAAATTAACATAAAAATTTAATTTAAAAATTCTTTCTCTAGCCATAATCATTAAAATAGAAATTCAAATTCTTAATAAAATTAAACCATAAGATATAATATCACATGAATATATATAACTTAAATTACAAAATAAATTAAATCTTATTATTATATTTATAAATATAAATATCAATAATAATAATATTATTTGAACCATTCAAAATATATTTTTTTTAAAACAAACAGGAATTATAAATATTAATATAAATAAAAACTTTATCATTTCTTATTATAATAAATTAAACCCTTGAAAATAATCATTTCCATGAGTACGAATTATAGAAACTAAAATAGATAACCCTAATGCCCCCTCACAAACTGAAAATACTAAAAATACTATTAATATATATATATCATATTCAATAAAATTAAAAAAAATTAATATAAAAAAAAAAATTCTTAATACAAGAAATTCTAATCTTAAAAGTACAATTAATAAATGTTTATGTTTTAAAACAAAAATTAAGTTTCCAATAACAAATATTATAATAAAAATTATTCATATATAAATTATCATTTATAGTTTTTATAGTTTAAAAAAAACATTGGTCTTGTAAATCAAAATTAAGTATGTTACTTTAAAAACTTCAAAGAAAAAGAATCTCTTTATCAATAATCTCCAAAATTATTATTTTAAATTTAAACTATTCTTTGTTTTGAAATTATAAAATTAATTTTATCTTTTTCAATTATAATTATTTCTTTATTTATAATATTTTTAAATAATCCTTTATCTATAGGTTTAATAATTCTAATTCAAACAATAATAATCTGTTTATTAACAGGAATATTAATTAAAACTTATTGATTTTCATATATTTTATTTTTAACATTTTTAGGAGGATTGTTAGTTTTATTTATTTATGTTTCTAGTATTGCTTCAAATGAATTATTCAAACCATCCTTCAACACAAAATTATTTATAATTCTTTTTTTTTTTATCTTAACTTTTAGTACATTTATTTTTTATAATAATTTATATTGAATAAATTTTTCACTTAATTCAGATATAAATAATTTTTTATCCTTAACATTTTTCTTTAATAATGAAAATAAAATTAATTTAAGAAAACTTTATAATAATCAGACATTTTTTATTATATTAATATTAATTATCTATTTATTTGTTACATTAATTGCAGTAGTGAAAATTACTAATATTTTTTTTGGACCTTTACGATCAAGAATTTAAATATATATATATATATATATATATATATATATATATATTACTAATGAAAAATAATAATTTTATTTTAATACGAAAATCTAACCCAATTATTAAAATTTTAAATGGATCATTAATCGATTTACCTTCTCCTTCAAATATTTCATACTGATGAAATTTTGGATCACTCTTATCTTTATGTTTAATTATTCAAATTCTCACTGGATTATTTTTAACTATATATTATACTGCTAATATTGAATTAGCATTTTATAGAGTTAATTATATTTGTCGAAATGTTAATTATGGATGATTAATTCGAACCCTACATGCAAACGGAGCATCATTTTTTTTTATTTGTATTTATCTTCATATTGGCCGAGGAATTTATTATGAATCATTCAATCTAAAACATACATGAATAATCGGAGTAACTATCTTATTTTTATTAATAGCTACTGCTTTCATAGGATATGTTTTACCTTGAGGTCAAATATCATTTTGAGGAGCTACAGTAATTACTAATTTATTATCAGCAATCCCTTATTTAGGAACTATATTAGTTAATTGAATTTGAGGAGGATTTTCCGTCGATAATGCTACATTAACACGTTTTTACACATTTCATTTTTTATTACCTTTCATTATCTTAATAATAACTATAATTCATTTACTTTATTTACATCAAACTGGATCTAATAATCCTCTAGGATTAAATAGAAATTATGATAAAATCCCCTTTCATCCCTTTTTTTCTTACAAAGATTTATTAGGAGCAATTTTATTATTATTTTTTTTAATTATATTAACCTTAATTAATCCATATTTACTTGGTGATCCTGATAATTTTATTCCAGCTAATCCATTAGTTACCCCAGAACATATTCAACCAGAATGATATTTTCTTTTTGCTTATGCTATTTTACGATCAATTCCAAATAAATTAGGAGGAGTTATTGCTTTAGTAATATCTATTTTAATTTTAATTATTCTCCCTTTTACTTTTAACAAAAAAATTCAAGGTATTCAATTTTATCCTATTAACCAAATTTTATTTTGATGTATAGTAACTATAGTAATTCTATTAACCTGAATTGGAGCTCGACCTGTTGAAGATCCTTACATTATTACAGGACAATTATTAACAATTTTATATTTTTCTTATTTTTTTATTAATCCTATAATCAATATTTATTGAGATAATTTAATTTTCAATAAAAATTAAATATCAATCTTATTATAAATTAACTAACTAACTTTTTAATTAATGAGCTTGTAAAAAGCATTTGTTTTGAAAACTTAAGAAAGAATTTTTATTCTATTAATTTATACTAAAAAAAATTTATTTTATAAAAAAATTTTTAACCCTAAAAAAAATAATAAAAAATTTAATGAAATAGGTAAATATCTTTTTCAAGCCAAATATATTAATTTATCATATCGATATCGAGGTAAAGTACCTCGAACTCAAATAAATAAAAAAGAAATAAAAGTTAATTTTATATAAAACATAATTGATAAATCAAAACCTCCTATATACACTATAACAAATAATAATCTCATAAATAAAATTCTTGAATATTCAGCTAAAAAAATTAAAGCAAATCCTCCACTTCTATATTCTACATTAAATCCAGAAACTAATTCTCTTTCACCTTCAGCAAAATCAAAAGGAGTTCGATTAGTTTCAGCTAATATTGATCTAATTCAACATAAACTTAAAGGAAACATTATAAATATAAATCAAATTACATTTTGATATAATATAAAACTTATTAAATTAAAATCCATAATTAAAATAATTCTTGATAATAAAATTATTGCTAAACTAACTTCATAAGAAATAGTTTGAGCTACAGCACGTAATCCTCCTAAAAGAGCATAATTTGAATTTGATGATCAACCAGCTACTATTACTGTATAAACCCCCATTCTTATACAACATAAAATAAATAAAGTCCCTAAATTAAAACTAATTAAATTAAAATAATAAGGAATAACTACTCAAATTATTAAAGACAAAATAAAACCAACTACAGGAGAAAAATAGTATATAATATAATTAGAAAAATTTGGATAAGTTTGTTCTTTAGTAAATAATTTAATTGCATCAGAAAAAGGCTGTAAAATACCTATAAACCCTAATTTATTTGGTCCTTTACGAATTTGAATATAACCTAAAACTTTACGTTCTAATAAAGTTAAAAAAGCAACTCCAATTAAAACACCAATAATTAAAATTAATAATCCAATAAAAATTATATAAATATCATAAATAAACATATACTATCTATATAAATAATTATATATTCATGACTTCTAAAATCATTACATTTTTTCTGCCAAAATAGTATATATAATCTAATATATATATATATATATATATATATATATATAATTTATTATTAATAAAATTCACTAAATTAATTAAATTTAATTTAAATATTTAATCCTTTCGTACTAAAATATTTTATTTTTAAAAAGATAGAAACCAACCTGGCTTACACCGGTTTGAACTCAGATCATGTAAGATTTTAATGATCGAACAGATCAAAAATTTTAAACTTCTGCATTTAATTTTTATCTTAATCCAACATCGAGGTCGCAAACTCTTTTTCTTATTTGAACTAAAAAAAAAAATTACGCTGTTATCCCTAAGGTAATTTTTTCTTTTAATCAATAAAATTGGATCAAAAAATCACTTATTTATGTATATTTTTTAAAAAAAGTTATTTTTATTTTTTTATCACCCCAACAAAATAATTATATTAATTTAAATTTATTTCATTATAAATAATAAAAATTAATAAAATTATAAAACTCTATAGGGTCTTCTCGTCTTTTTTATTTATTTAAACTTTTTAATTTAAAAATTAAATTCTATATAATATTTAAGAGACAGTTTATGTTTCATCCAATCTTTCATACAAGTCACCAATTAAATGACTAATGATTATGCTACCTTTGTACAGTCAAATTACTGCAGCCCTTTAATTATAAATCAGTGGGCAGACTAGACTTTATATTATTTTCAAAAAGACATGTTTTTGTTAAACAAGTGAACATATATTTTTGCCGAATTACTTTTAAATAATTTTCATTTAAAATTACTTAATTAAATAAATTTATATACTAATTTTATCATTATAACTAATTTTATATTATTAAAAATTATTTTTTTATAAAAATAATAAATTATACATTTAAATTTTATTTTAATATGAAATTATTTATAATAAATTAAAATTTATTAACAATATAAATTATATAATTTTCAAATATTTTTTTTTTTTATTAATTATATTTTTTTAATTTAAAGCTTATCCCTTAAATTATAAAATTTAAAATTTTACCTATTAATTAATAAATAAATAAAAATTTCAAATTTAAAATTAAATTTTTTTCTAAAAAAACTAGATATATTCAAGAACGATTAACATTTCATTTCCAATTAATTATTAAAAATATTTTTACCACAATAACTTTTTTAATTAATTATCTCTCTTAAATTCGAGAATTTTTTTTATATAAAAATTTTTATAAATAAACTCTGATACACAAGATACATTAAATTAAAATTACTTTAAAATAATTTTATTTTTAAATTATTTCAAATTTCTTTCACAATACTATAATTCATTATAAATTTTTAAATTTATTCTATTAATATACTTTAACCCCCATTAAAATAATTAATTTTTTTTTTAAAAATTTTTTTATTATTTTGATCTTTATTAATTCTTTCCTTTCAAATTAATTAAATTATAATATCTTTTCAATGTAAATGAAATACTTTTTATCAAGCTCTAATTTGTCTTTCTAGAAACACTTTCCAGTACCTCTACTTTGTTACGACTTATTTCAATTTTATTATATATGAAAGCGACGGGCAATATGTACATATTTCAATTTTTAATCATTTTATTAAATTAAATAAAATTACATTTAAATCCACTTTCAATTAATTTTTTCAAATTAATATTCATTTAAATAAATTTATTGTAATCCATTATATTCTTAATTATAATCTGCATCTTGATCTGATTTAATTTTTATTTAAAATTTTAAAATATTATTTTTATAAAAAAATATTTTTTTAACAACGATATACAAAATTAAAAATTAAGTAAATTTAATCGTGGATTATCAATTATTAAACAGATTCCTCTAAATGAACTAAAATACCGCCAAATTATTTAAGTTTCAATAAATAATTATTTACTATTTTAGTATTCAATTTTAAAATTTAATAATAGGGTATCTAATCCTAGTTTTTTATAAAAATTATTAATTCATATTTTATTAATTAATATTTTATTAAATTAAAATTTCACTTAATAATTTAAAATTTTTATTAAAATTTATTAATATTTATTAATTTAACTAATAAAATTTAATTTAATCTTTGTTTAACCGCAACTGCTGGCACAAAATTTGTTATTAATTTAAATATTACTAATTATTAATTTCTTAAATATATTAATATTAATTACTAAATATTTCTATTAAATTTATTTTTAAAATAAACTTAAATTAACACTAAAATTTATATGTAAAATAAACTTTAAATAAATTTTTTTAACTATAAAAATTATTTTATTTATATATATTATTTTTCATATAGATTTTTTTTTTTTTTTTTTTTATATTAAATGTTTAATATAAATTATTAAATTTTAAATAATTTCTTTTTTTTTCTCTTTATAATATTCATAATAAAACCAAATTTGGAAATTAAACAATTACATTCCTTAAAAATTATAATAAATTAATATATTTATATTTATTTTTCTTAATAAGTTAAAGAAATATAAATATAATAATTAATTTAAATATTTAATTTAATTTTTAAATATTAATTATATAAATATTTAATATATATATATATATATATACATAAACTAATATAATATATTCTTAAACCGTTGTTAAAAATTTTTCTTAAAAGAAATAAAAAA